ACCGGTGAGGTATACACGAAATACGTGCAGGATCATCATTAGGACCATCATACTTGCCGACCATCGATGAACTGATCGGATTAACCAACCAAAGTTAGCTTCAGTCATTATATATTGAACAGAAGCAAAAGCCTCAGTAACGGTTGGACGGTAATAAAAAGTCATAGCAAATCCCGTAGCTACTTGTACTAAAAAACAAGTAAGAGTAATTCCTCCTAGACAATAAAATATGTTGACATGCGGAGGAACATATTTACTCGTTATATCATCTGCAATCGCCTGAATTTCAAGACGTTCTTCGAACCAATCATAAACTTTATTGAGATAGGTAAACCAAGGTTACTCCCCCTCCAAGAACTGTATATGAGAATTTCATCTCGTACAGCTCAAACAAAACAAAGACCCAAATACTGATTGAAATGGATATGAAATATAAAGTTTTAAACTTTTCTCTCATTCAATATTATTTAAAGATATGAAAGAGTCAAAACGCGAAAGCTCTTCTTTGTGGTTAAATGCCAAAAAATCAAGTCAGCTCGTTCGTCTTTATGTTGTGTTGATCGTTACAGGCCTCTTGAATCTTCTAGATTACCTATCTTTATTGTCTTTTTTAGTTGGTATTTGTATGGAATGGGAATGCGGATTTTTTCTTGTTTTCTTTAATTATTGATAGGAATTCTCTTGTTAAGACCCTACTTAACTAATCAATTGAAACCTCAGATTCATACGAGAACCACGATAATTCAATGAAACCTTCAAAATCCAAAGTTCACTGAGTGAGAACCGTTGGATCATCACTTATTCAATAAAAAAAATAGATATAATGACTAAAAACATAAAATACAAAGAAGCGCTTGTCCTTTGATCCAAATAAGAGTTTAAAAGTAGAAAAATATTTTGATTTATTAAAGTTTATAAGATAGAACGGAAAGAAGTCCGGCTACGAGGTCTGAGTATTAAGTATGAATCATAGTTCGAATGCTTTGTGATCTATTTGATCTATTTCGTGCTCCAGATACTCGAATGAATATCCGACGAAGTAAAACCATCTTGATAAAGATGACAGACCCCATTCTCTGTACTATCCATTGGGTCAATTCTAACAAGTCACACACTCATATTCCGGAAATATACAATGCAGAAAAAAAATTTCGCGGTCGAACTACCAAAGGAGAGGAGAATAGGCTAAAAATTTTAGATCTACATACTTTACTTTTTTATATCGAACTAAAAGCTAGGACTTCAAGATTCTTCTCAGTCTAATTCACTGAAATTCCATCCAGTAGAACAGAAGAATTATAAATCTCCAAAATAATAGATAGGAATACCGCAAATAGAGCCATTGCAACACCCATCAAAGGGGTCGTTCCCCATCCAGGAGCTACTTTACCATATTCGGAATTCAATGGTTTCAATAACTTCCCTACAGTAGTGCTTCTTGGACCAGATCTAGAACTATCTTCAACAGTTTGTGTAGCCATAAATCTTATTTTGTATTCATTATGATCTGTTGACTTTGTATACCATTCCGTTGTAAATAAACGATCTTATCATAGATCCATTGTGGTCTTTCAATTCTATAATAATGGAAACAGCAACCCTAGTCGCCATCTTTATATCTGGGTTACTTGTAAGTTTTACTGGGTATGCTCTATATACTGCCTTTGGGCAACCCTCTCAACAACTAAGAGATCCATTCGAGGAACACGGGGACTAGTTGACGTAATCAGCCTCCAAATATTTGGAGGCTGATTACGTCAATGAAGATAATGAAAAATTATTTCATTTTTTAGTTGAAATTTTAGGTGGTTCCCGAAAAAAAATAGCGAAAAAAATTATCCCTAAAGTCGATACTAAGAGAAATGTATAAACCAATGCTTCCATAAATTTGATCGTGGTTTACAATTATAGCTTTCATACCTGTTTTATTTTTGTTTACTTGGGAGTATCCCTACGGATAAAGAAAGAGTCAAAGAAACGGCAGCGATTTAAATCAAGATTTCTACAGTACCCTACCTATTAAATAAAATCGCAAACAGAAACTATAAGAAAAAAAACAATGTTGCATCAGACTGTTTGTCTTTTTGTAGTTGGATCTCCAAGTTTTTGGAATGCCCCAAATTCTACTTGAGCATCCAAATCTGGATCAATACCAGCAAAAACATCTCTGAAAAGGGTTCTAGAACCATGCCAAATGTGTCCAAAGAAGAAAAGTAGAGCAAACGAAGCATGCCCAAAAGTAAACCAACCTCTTGGACTGCTACGAAAAACACCATCGGATTTCAAAGTAGCACGATCTAATTCAAAAATCTCACCCAATTGAGCCCGTCTAGCATATTTTTTAACAGTTGCGGGATCACTATAACTAACTCCATTGAGTTCACCACCATAAAACTCAACAGTTACACCTACTTGTTCGACACTATATTTAGACTCTGCCCTTCTAAATGGGACGTCGGCTCTAACAATTCCGTCTCCGTCTACCAAAACAACCGGAAATGTTTCAAAAAAAGTAGGCATACGGCGTACAAAAAGTTCACGCCCTTCTTTATTTCTAAAGACGGGGTGTCCTAGCCATCCAACAGCTATTCCATCCCCATTGTCCATTGAACCCGCTCGGAATAACCCCCCCTTTGCTGGATTATTACCAATATAATCATAAAAAGCTAATTTTTCAGGAATTTTAGCCCAAGCTTCTGATAAACTTTGATTTTCAGCTAGTCCAGCACTAACTCTTCGATATATTTCTTGTTGAAAGTATCCCTGATCCCATTGATAACGAGTAGGACCAAATAATTCGATGGGAGTAGTTGCAGAACCATACCACATAGTTCCAGCAACAACAAAAGCTGCAAAAAAGACAGCAGCAATACTACTGGAAAGGACGGTTTCAATATTACCCATACGTAATCCTTTGTATAGACGTTGAGGCGGACGAACACTAAGATGGAATAAGCCCGCTAATATACCCAACGTCCCTGCTGCAATATGATGAGAGGCTATTCCTCCCGGAACAAAAGGGTCAAAACCCTCCACGCCCCACGCCGGATTTACGGGTTGGACCTTTCCGGTTAGTCCATAAGGGTCGGATACCCATATTCCAGGACCAAACAATCCTGTTACATGAAATGCGCCAAAACCAAAGCAAGCCACTCCTGAAAGAAATAAATGAATTCCAAAAATCTTAGGCAAATCCAAAGAAGGTTTTCCTGTACGTTCATCACAAAAAATTTCTAGATCCCAATATACCCAATGCCAAATAGCTGCCAAGAAGCATAAGCCAGAAAACACGATATGTGCTGCGGCTACCCCTTCGTAACTCCAAAGACCCGGATTCGTTATAGTCCCTCCTGTAATATTCCAACCGCCCCATGAGTTGGTTATTCCTAAACGAGTCATGAAAGGTATAACGAACATACCTTGTCTCCACATTGGATCAAGAACAGGGTCGGAGGGATCAAAAACAGCTAATTCATATAGAGCCATCGAACCGGCCCAACCAGCAACCAGAGCGGTATGCATTATATGAACAGAAAGCAAACGACCGGGATCATTCAATACAACAGTATGAACACGATACCAAGGCAAACCCATGGAAATACCCCTTTATCAATGAAAAATAGACACTATGTAACTTTATTGCATTGGAAAAAACTATGCTACGGACCCCCCTTTTTTAGGTAATTTTTTCGGAGATAAGGATTAATATTTGTTCTATTCTGTTAGTAATAATGGAATAATTCGATTCATAGGAAAAAAGGGAAGCGGATCTATTCTATATCCGATAAGTACCAATACGCAATGGGGTTGAATCCTATTTTAAATGAACCAAGATAGCTATTGTTGTTCATCATTCAGAAGCCCATTCGTAAAAAATTTACTTTATTTTTATTCATTCTCTCTTACTTTACTTTTATTTTATATTTTATTTTAGCTTATTCAACTTATGTATTAAATATGATTCATTTAAATATGATTAATAAAGTAGGAAAAAAAAGGATAATATTATTAAAAAATGAAACCCCAGTCTTACGTTTCCACATCAAAGTGAAATAGAGAACTTCATTCTCTTTTTTTTCATTTCATGCCTATTGGCGTTCCAAAAGTACCTTTTCGAAGTCCTGGAGAAGGAGATACATCTTGGGTTGACATATAGTGCGACTTGTCAGATATATTGGGCTATATGGGATTTTCCCATTTTCTCCCTCGATCGAGATATCCTCTGTTTCGCCCAAAAAGATTGATTTAATTATCAAAAATTTGTAACGCGAAGCGCAAAAATTAAAGTGGAATTAAATGCAGGGAGTATTTAGATTGATATTAGATTATCAAATTTTTTTATGGTTTACGTGATCGGACTAATAAAATTAAGTATCCAGGCTCCGTTTAGCAAAAACCCAATTGATAATTAATATATAATATTTTTTTAATTACTACTTGTTATGATATGCAAAATTATGATAAAATTTTATATTAAAAAATACAAAAAATTTAAACAGGGTGATCTAAAACTGTTGATCAACTCAAATAATATAATTCAAAATTTGGTGACTATTTGACAGAAGACATGTGAAAGAAATGAATTGAAAAAAAAGAAGGAGTAGTAAAAAAAAAGACGCGGTATTTGGTTCATTTGTCCTATATGTGCAAATAAAAATCGGGCAAATTTTTCCTTTTACTCGGGGTAGAGCATAAACCTAAAAAATGAAATAAAAAAAGGAAGAAGCCCGTTCAGGAACAAGAAAAAACCATCGCCATTTCAACTGAATCTCGATGAAAAAAAAATATCAATGAATCAAGTTAGTCTGATAGGCTTAATCAATCGTTTTATTATTTTATTATAGGATTATAATATCTAATAAAAGGGGCAAAAACGTATTTTTTCTTTTACTTTTAAAAAGAGAGCAAGCCCTTACCTTATAAAGTTAGAAAGAAAAGCCTTCTATGAAAAAAGGGGGGTTGGAATCGACACATTGATTTTTTCACAATTTTTATTGAACCGTATGCATCAAAAGGTGCCTGTACGGCTCCTAAGGAATAAAAGGAATAAAATTTTATCCTAATCAACCGACTTTATCGAGAAAGATTATTTTTTTTAGGCCAAGAAGTTGATACCGAAATCTCGAATCAACTTATTAGTCTTATGATATATCTCAGTATAGAAAAGGATACCAAAGATCTTTATTTGTTTATAAACTCTCCTGGCGGATGGGTAATATCTGGAATGGCTATTTATGATACTATGCAATTTGTGCGACCCGATGTACAGACAATATGCATGGGATTGGCCGCTTCAATAGCATCCTTTATCCTAGTCGGAGGGGCAATTACCAAACGTATAGCATTCCCTCACGCTTGGCGCCAATGAGTTTTTTTTTTTTTTTTTAGAGAAAAAATACTATGCCTTCGCCACCGGAAATATGAATTAGTTAAGTAATAATAGCATGGCACTTCGAATTCGATATGAAATTTTTGAGATTAAAAAAAATTAGATTATATATTGAAAGAGTAGTATGAGATAAGGAAGGGGTATTTCAAATGATATCTTACCTATTCGGGCACGTCTCAGCGTCACAAACTTTATTTTCACACCGGAAGCTTATTTACAAAATTTATATTAAAAAAGACACTTTGGGATTGCTGAATCATAGACGAATCAAAAAAATGATATATAAAGCAACGGAACCATCAAAGTATTTTTTTAACTCCTACAAAAAAGAAGGATGGTAATTGGATCATTTATGGATCTGCGTATAATACAACCTATATTTTGTTTTCGTTCGCCGAAAAGAAAGGTCAAAAAAACGTAAATTCCATTGTGGAGCCGTATGCAATGCACAAAAAAAGCCTGTACGGTTTTTAAATTTTCTCTGCTTTTTTTGTTATCTCGCCTCGTTCTGCGAAATAGAAGAACCTTTTCTATTATATCATCAGGGTAATGATCCATCAACCCGCTAGTTCGTTTTATGAGGCACAAACGGGAGAATTTATCTTGGAAGCGGAAGAACTACTAAAACTTCGCGAAACCATCACAAGGGTTTATGTACAAAGAACGGGCAAACCTATATGGGTTGTATCCGAAGACATGGAAAGGGATGTTTTTATGTCAGCAACAGAAGCCCAAGCTCATGGAATTGTTGATCTTGTAGCGGTTCAATAAAAAATAGGAGCGATTTCATGCAAATCTACAATTTATAATTTTATATCTTTTTAGATTAAAGGTGTAGTTTCATATTCTCTTCAATATAAAAATAAAAAAATATATATTGAAGAGAATCTTGAAGAGAAGTAATTCAGAATTAGCCGGTTAGAACCAATCTAAACCAGCCCATTCATTATTTATACGATTCCGTATGCCAACCATTAAACAACTTATTAGAAATACAAGACAGCCAATCCGAAATGTCACGAAATCCCCAGCGCTTCGGGGATGCCCTCAGCGACGAGGAACATGTACTCGGGTGTATGTGCGACTCGTTTAGATTATAGACTGAGACACAAAAAGGAAATTCTTTTTTAAATATCAAGGATCAGTACCTTTGAATAAAATATAATGTAGGAACTCGATTCATTATTTAAAAAAGATAGATCGCTCATATCTTCTATTGTGTCTGAAACTTATGGTTTACATTGGTGCAAATCCAATCAACTCCATTTTTTAGAAAACCCCCAATGATAACAAATGGTTATCCATTAAGCGGGGGAAATTAAATTTTTTATTAAAAAGATTCCACTATTGAAAGAAAAGAACGGACTAACAGGGTAAACGACCAAATCAAATTTTAAAATGAAATACCGTTACTGTATAAAGTGGATCTCATTGTGAAAGACCTATTACTGGAATATTCATGGGGTAGAGCCAAAGAATGTGAACTGTACAAGTTACCAATAGTATTGATTAATTAAAAGAAGGAGCTCCGGTGTATAGAGAGGACCTCACCGTTTTAGAAGTAACCATAGAAACGATGGAACCCACTATTTATCCATTTATATTTACTACTTTTTGTAGTTATTCTATTTTTTATATTAAGTATCAAGGCAATTTCTCCTTTCAAAGCAAAGCAAAATACCTAGCAAAAAATAGTGGTGGGGAAGGTTAGAGTAGCAAAAGCCATTGGAATTTTTTTTATACATTGGAATAATCCGTGTGGTTATTAATAGACTAGTAAAGGGGAAAAGAATAACTAAAAAAAGAATTAGTTATTCATCAAAGTTTGATTTATTCAATGACTAGAATTAAACGCGGATATATAGCTCGGAGGCGCAGAACAAAACTTCGTTTATTTGCATCAAGCTTTCGAGGGGCTCATTCACGACTTACACGAACTATGACTCAACAGAGAATAAGAGCTTTAGTTTCGGCTCATCGGGATAGGGGTAAAAGAAAAAGAGATTTTCGTCGTTTATGGATCACTCGAATAAACGCCGTAATTCACGAAACGGGGGTATTCTATAGTTATAACCAATTCATACACAATCTGTACAAGAAGCAATTACTTATTAATCGGAAAATACTTGCACAAATAGCTCTATTAAATAGGAGTTGTCTTTATACGATTTCGAATGAGATCAAAAAATAAGGGGGTTGGATGAAACCCACTAAAATATTTGAAATAGAGTTCTAAGGAGAATGAGCTCGGGAAGGTAGAGTAGAAATTAGTATTATAAAAAAAAACGAGTTTTTCTTTTTATTTTCGACGATTCTTTTCTTTTTTTTTTTTTATGACAGACACAGACGTAACAATCAAATTTTGATTCTTGATTGGATTTTTCGAACAAAATATTAATCTCTTTTTTAATTCCTTCAGATTGGAATTGTTATTCAATTGAAGAATAAGTCTATTTTTTTCTGGTTCTAAGGCTAGTAGTTCTAGGGGTCGACTCACTTCTTTCAAATTGTTTCTGATTATTAAGAAAAGGTAACAAAGATAAAATACGAGCTTGTTTTAGAGCAATAGTAATTAATCGTTGTTGTTTTAAAGTCACTCTATTCACCCGCCTAGATAATATTTTTCCTTGTTCACTAATAAATCGACTAATTAAACTCATGTTTCTATAATCAATTCGATCCCCCGATTGGATCGGGGGCAAACGCCTACGAAAAGATCGCTTGGATTTAGTAAAAAGTCGCTTAGATTTATTCATAATTTTTTTTTATTCCTTATCTCTAAAATCCTATTTTAATCGGATCAAAATAAAAACGATTTCTATTCTATATAGGATAGAGTTTCTATATAGAATTAAGAATATAGGATTAGATTTATTTCTATTGATTTATTTGTATATTTATATATATATGTAATATATATATAGATACTATCATTATTCCTGTTCTTAAAATAACAGTTAACATACAAGCACTCAATTTTATCTATTTCTTTATTTCCCCGTGAATTGTATGTTTATAACAATAGGGACAGAATTTTCTCAATTCTAATCGACTAGGGGTGTTATGCCGATTCTTTTGAGTAATATATCTGGAAATTCCCGCCGATTCTTTCTTAATATCATTTCGAACACAACAGGTACATTCCAAAATAATTGTTACTCGAACATCTTTACCCTTGGCCATGAAACCTCCTTTGGATTTATGATTCACCCCAATCTTCTATTTTAATTTTAGGATCCAGAAAGAACAAGAACCAAAAAAATAGAAGCTGTTAACTAAAAAAAATCCGGAAATATTTTGTTGCAATGAATATTATATTTTTTAGTAATTAAATAAAAATAATAAGCAATACAATGATTTTTTGAAAACTATATTTAAAATCTTTGTACAGTATTTTTTTAAGTATCTCGTAGGATACTATTTCCCTAGCAACACCTTTTTTCGTTCTATTAATAAATCCTGAACCCACGTTTTTATGACCTTTCGCCCCCACCTTTTTCTAATTAATTCTAAAAAAAATTAGAAAAAGGTGGGGGGGATAATTAGTCCCAGATCGTCGATTGTATCTCTAAATTTTTTCACCCCTTTCTGATGTTAATAACTATAATTAAAAGAAGGGAAATGTTAATGCATCTGGAAATAAACGATTAATCTCTATTAATAAACCTGCTAATGAAACGAACCATAGAGTACTTAGTACCGGCGCTACGGAAAGATATGTTTTTAGGTCTCGCATTTGAAATCCTCCTTCTTTCTTCTTTATTGTATTACATTATATATAGTAATATATATAACTACAGATGTACATGTAGTTAAGAAGTTCTTGTATACGTAACCCCCCCCATTTTCAAAATTCGAATTGAAATATTGTCTACTAGAACGATCTTATAGATTCCATTTGAAAATGGAAACGCCTTTTATATAAAATTTCAATTGATAGAATTTTCGTAAAAAAAAGTAAATTTTTTAATTATATGTTTGTTATCTGATATGAGACAAAAAAAAATAAGAAATTAATTTGATATACCAATAAAAAGAAGAAGGATGTGGAAAACAAGGCAGGAATTCTCTACAATGACACTGTAAACCAATTGAAAGGGATGTAGCGCAGCTTGGTAGCGCGTTTGTTTTGGGTACAAAATGTCACGGGTTCAAATCCTGTCATCCCTACCTATTACTGCTCAGAAGAGCAGTAACGAGGGATCTATTTTAGATCTATCTTTTTTTAATAAAATTGGACATACATATAATTCTGAAATTTATGATATACTATGATTATGATATAATATGATATAGTATATACGTACAAAATCGATTCGGGTTAAAGAATGTCCTCTTTATAGTTTATAGCCTTTTCGTTTTTTAGAAAAAACAAGAAAAGCGCTCTTAGTTCAGTTCGGTAGAACGTGGGTCTCCAAAACCCAATGTCGTAGGTTCAACTCCTACAGAGCGTGATTTCATTCTTGTTTATTAGATTGTGTCAAAATTCCAATGTTCACAAATAATTGAGCAGCAATCTGAATTAGACCTCCCGCATATGAAAGCAAGAAGGAGGTCAGTAAAAGAGGTCAGTAAAAAAAGAAAAGATATGTTAATTAATCAAAAGTCCAA